GCTAATCCGTTGTACGAATTTTTGTACCGAGGGTTCGAATCCCTCTCTTTCCTTTTCCATTGATTGATGATTTGGCATTTTTTTCTTTTGAACTGATGGAGCTTCTTTTTTTTGTTTTCCTTCCTAGTTTTTTTAATTGTTTTTACTAGTTAAAGATGTAAAATAGATAGAAAAAAAAAAAAAAGATTTTTAAATCCAGCACAAGTAAGGAAAAAATATAAAACAAAAAAGATTTTCTTATTCTTCACGTCCTGGATTACGTCCTGGATCGTTAGATAGGAATCCGAAAATGAAAAGAGAAACAAAGAAAATCACTATCGTGTAAACAAATAGTTTTAGAGTAAGCATTACAAAATCTCCAAGATTATTAAAAAAAAAAACGACAGAGAAAGAGAATAGATTCTCTTCTATTTCACATTATGTTTCCTTTGATACTAAGTTTCTAAGAAATACAGTGATTTCGAGGAAATAAAAAAATTAGGAAATTTATTTGTAGTAAGAGTCCAACCTTTATATAACCATTACCAATAATTACAAAAAATTTCAATATTGGAATCAAGGATTCACACTGTAAGACTTATCTGATCTTATAAAATATTAAAATGTTGGGATTTTTTTTTCGAATAAATTCTGAATTTTTTTAGGACATTATTCAATTCAAATTAAAGATCTCATCGAAAACTTACAGCAGCTTGCCAAACAAAAGCTAAGAGAAAAAAGAATAGGGGTATTACTGGCATAATATCTACAATTGGATTCAAAAAAGCATAAGCTTCAGGTAATTTCGCCAAGAAAAAACTACTTGAATAAAGGGCAGAGTGAATAGAAATACAGACCAAGCTAAAGATATTAAGCATAACAAAAATGTTGTTCTTTAAAAAAATGAATTGTATTTTTGCTTTTTTTATTGTATTTTATTTATTATATTAATTTATATTATATATATATTATATGATTTAATTAATTAATTTAATATAATTTAAATTGATTATACAAGTAGATTAAGAATTCAAGTCAATATTAAAAAATTATATTCTAAAGAAAGCATATATGAAATATATATCTAGATTAATATTTTTATTCTATATCTTTCTATTCTATAAAATAATAAAATTAATAATAAAATAGAAAATAATTTTCAAAATGAATAATATAATAATTGAAATAGAAATAATTAAAATATGGATATTCGATTCATATTTCTGAATATTCAGAAATGAATAACTGAGTAATAAAACTAAAAAAATGAATAAAATAAGATCAGATTATTCTATAGAATAATTTTAGACTTGGAATTGACGAACAACCAATAATAGTATTTATTAGTGTCGAATCGAAAATGGGGCGTGGCCAAGCGGTAAGGCAACGGGTTTTGGTCCCGTTATTCGGAGGTTCGAATCCTTCCGTCCCAGATCATATTTATTCATGATATATACTAATTTGGATACAAATTGTATTGTATATCTGAATAAAGATTACTCCTCCCTTTTTTCTCATTCGTCTCTAATCTAAAGTGATTAGCTTATGAATATGTAGATGTAGATTCATAAGCGACTCGATTTTTTTGTCTTTTTTATTCAAATCTTATCTTAGTTTTTATATTATTATTTATTATATTCTTATTATATTATTATTATATTGTAATAATTGTGGATAATAGTTTAAATATTAAATATATTGATTGAATAAATGACTACGCACAATTTCAGAATCCATTAAATACCAGATCTAACTAAAAAGAATTTTATGGTAAAACATCGTTTTAAATGATGTACTAAAAAATACAGTGGATTCTGACATCCGTCATTATTTCTAGTAGAATAAAAGATATTCTATATCTTATCTATATAAATAATCTCTATATATATAAATTATATAAATCTGGATGCTCTTGGCTCGACATTGTTTGTTCTGTTCCACTAGAACTCATTTTTTGGGGGATAGGAGAGGGATTGATCATGTAATTTGAAAGAAACAAAATGGGTGGTATGTTGCTGTCATTTTTGAAACAATTAAAGAACCCCCAAGTAAGATATAAACCCAAAGATTCAAGAAAAAGCTAAAGGATCTTGGAAGACGTAAATACCATTTTCAAACTGTCTCCACATTTTGAAAAAAAAAAAAAGAAAAAAGGAAACCATCCATAGTCTAATTCGGAAAGTGGATTTTGATAATCCAATAAAGAAGTTTCATTGAATGACTATTCCTCTATTATATTATATTTCTATATATTTTCATCTAAATAGAGGAAAAAAACTCTATTTTAAACGGATATGGATAAAAACATTCAAAGTTGGGATAATAGTGATAATTCTAATTACAACAAGATTCTAAATACCATTAGGGAGATTGATAATGAACTTTCGAAGATTATTAATAAGAATAAGATTTTGGGGAGTGAGAGTGAGAATAAAATTTTGGAGAGTGAGAATAAAATTTGGGAGAGTGAGAATGCCATTTGGGAGAGTGAGAATAACATTTGGGAGAGTGAGAATGCCATTTCGGAGAGTGAGAATGCCATTTGGGAGATTGAGAATGCCATTTCGGAGATTCATAATAAAATTTTGGAGAGTGAGAATAACATTTTGGAGAGTGAGAATAACATTTTGGAGAGTGAGAATAATTATTCTTTTCTAAATGAACCGGAAAGTTTTTTCTCTATTTCTAAAAATTCTAGCTATTTGAAGAATGGTTCTAAGAGTAATAATAATGATCATTACATTTCTGATATAAAATCTAATTGGAATAATAACTTGAATAGTTGCATTGAGAGTTATCTTAGTTCTCAAATCTGTATAGATAGTTTCAAATACAATGACAGTGATTTTAATAGTTCCTTTTTTGGTAAGGTCAGCAATAGTGGTGAAAGCAAGAGTACTAGTATAATAACTAGTACGAATGATCCAAATGCTAGTTATTTAGAAAGTTCTAACGATTGCATGCAAAAATTTAAACATTTGTGGGTTCCATGCGAAGATGAAGATTGTTATGGATTAAATTATAAGAAATTTTTGAAATCAAAAATGAATATTTGTGAAGACTGCGGATATCATTTGAAAATGAGTAGTTCAGATAGAATCGAACTTTTGATTGATCCAGGTACGTGGAATCCTATGGATGAATACATGTTCTCTGTGGATCCCATTGAATGGGATTCGGAAGAGGAACCTTTTAAAAATCGTCTTGATTCTTATCAAAAAAGGACAGGATTAATGGAGGCAATTCAAACAGGCACAGGTCAACTAAATGGTATTCCTTTAGCAATTGGTATTATGGAATTTCAGTTTATGGGGGGAAGTATGGGATCCGTAGTCGGTGAGAAAATAACCCGGTTGATCGAATATGCTACCAATCAACGTTTACCTCTTATTTTAGTATGTGCGTCCGGAGGAGCACGTATGCAAGAAGGAAGTTTGAGCTTAATGCAAATGGCTAAAATATCTTCTGCTTTATATGATTATCAAATCAATCAAAAGTTATTCTATGTACCGATACTTACATCTCCTACTACTGGTGGGGTGACAGCTAGTTTTGGCATGTTGGGGGATATCATTATTGCTGAACCAAATGCTTACATTGCATTTGCGGGTAAAAGAGTAATTGAACAAACCTTGAATATTACAGTCCCCGAAGGTTCACAATCGGCTGAATTTTTATTCCAAATGGGCTTATTTGATTCAATCGTACCACGTAGTCTCTTAAAGGCGGTTCTAACTGAGTTATTTCAGTTGCATGGTTTCGTCCCTTTGACTCAAAATGAAAAATAAAGCAGACTCTTAAATGCTTTTTTTCGCGAGTAAGTAGTTAGTTGTTTAGTTTCTTGTAATCCAATAAAGATAAAGATAAGAATTAGAGTCAAAATCCAAAGAAAAGAATTGAATTCATTTTTTTGGAAAGATAAGATAAAGGAATTAATTCAATAATATATTTCTTCTTAATTATTATTATTGTATTTTGTACTTTATGATTCTTAATAAATATTATAAATATTTTCGTTTCTTATATTCTATTAATATTATATATATTATATGACTTCTTATGTATACTCAATATATAGAGTAATAATATAATATATATATAATTATATTTAATATGTAATTATTATCTATCTATTCATATAGGTTGATTTAGCTATACTTAGTATAAGTCTATATGAATTAATTCTAGTGATTATAGACTATCTTTATTACAATATAATAATAATAAAAATATTAATTTAACAATTAACAAAAAAGAACAGGTACAAATATAAAATTGAGGTACCCATTTTATGATAAACTTACCTTCCGTTTTTGTGCCTTTAGTGGGCCTAGTATTTCCGGCAATTGCAATGACTTCGTTATTTCTTTATGTTCAAAAAAATAAGATTTTTTAGATATGGGCAGTAGGGACTCATATATTTTTTTGAGATAAAGTCAAATTTATTTCCTTGGATTTGTTATTCGGTTCCGTTTTTTAATAAAAATAACTTAATTATATTATAATTTCTATTAAAAAAAAAACACAAAAGGAAAATACTAATATCATATAAGCCTTAAAGGGGGGCTTTAGGTTTAATTTACTATATATCTAATCTAATTTTAACTATCTAAATAAAATAGTAAATTAATCTAACAATCAATAAAAAAGAACAGGTACAAATATAAAATAGAGGTACCCATTTTATGATAGATGTTTTTGTTCCTTTAGTGGTCCTAGTATTAATTGTAACTGCTGGTTTATTGGTTTATGTTCAACAACAAATTTCTTGGGGGTCTGGACACCTTATGCTTCGCTTCGCAGAAGACGCATGGCTCTACACTGTACCTGGGGCCCGAAAACCAATCAATTTCTTCTGGGCTTCTTTCACTCTTTTTGGTTCTTTAGGGGTTTTAGTAATTTCAGCTTCCAGTTATTATGGTCGGAATTTTTTCTCTTTCAATTCGTCCGAATTTCTAGTTCCTTTTTTGCCACAAGGGGTCACGCTGACTTTCTATGGAATCTCAGGTCTTTTTGTAAGTTTTCATTGGTGGCTTCTAATTTTGTGGAATGTGGGTAGTGGTTATAATCTTTACGATAAAAAAAATGGAATGGTGCGTTTTTTTCGTTACGGATTTCCCGGAGAAAATCGTCGTATTCTTTCCAAAGTCCGTGTGGAAGATATTTTGGCCCTCCAATTTTTCGATAACCCAGAACCTCTTAGTGGTGTCCTTTATATGCACACCAGAGAACAGGGGGACATTCCCTTGACTCTTGTTGATGATTATTATGATAGGACTCCACGGAACATTTTACAAACAGCTTGGGACTTGTCCGCATTCTTGGATGTACCATTGGAAATAATTGTATAAAAAAAAGCGAGAATAAATAATACATTTCTATTCTATGAAAAAATTCGAAATGGATATATATGGGTTCTATTACTGGTAATAGAACTTATGCTTGATAGAAATATTATTATCATATATAGTTGACAAATGAGATGAAGCTGAGTTCATTAAAGACGACAAATGGCAAAAAAGAAAGCATTAATCCCCCTTCTATGTCTTACATCTATAGTCTTTTTGCCCTGGTGGATCTCTTTAACATTTAATAAAAGTCTGGAATCTTGGGTTACGAATTTGTGGAATACTAAAGAATCCGAAATTTTCTTGAATCTCATTAAAGAAAAAAGTATTTTAAACAAATTCATAGAGTTCGAGGAACTCTTCCTTTTGGATGAAATGCTAAAGGAATACCCGGAAACACGTTTAGAAAACCTTCGTATCGGAATCTACAAAGAAACCATCCAATTGATCAAGACGCACAACCAAGATTGTATCCATATGATTTTGCACTTCTCGACAAATCTAATCTATTTCCTTATTCTAAGTGGTTATTCTATTCTGGGTAATCAACAACTCATTATTCTTAACTCTTGGGTTCAAGAATTTATATATAACTTAAGTGACACAATAAAAGCTTTTTCTATTCTTTTATTAACAGATTTATGTATAGGATTCCATTCGACTCATGGTTGGGAACTAATGATTGGTTCTGTCTATAAAGATTTTGGATTTACTCAGAATGATCAAATTATATCTGGTCTTGTTTCCACTTTTCCAGTCATTTTAGATACAATTTTTAAATACTGGATTTTCCGTTATTTAAATCGGGTATCTCCGTCGCTTGTAGTGATTTATCATTCAATGAATGACTAAAAAAATTATCCAATTAGACAATTATAAAATTTGTTTTTTTTATAGAAAAGCTAAACATTCACAATTTTACTTATTCTTTTTTCTTTCTACTCATATTCTTCCTAGATTCTAGGAAAATTATTTCAGTAAATAGCAGAATAATGGATAGGGAACTATGCCAGTAACCTACCTAATCTTATTGTAGAAATTTTGAGGATCAATGATTGGACCATGCAAACTAGAAATGCTTTTTCTTGGATAAAGGAAGAGATTACTCGATCCATTTCCGTATTGCTCATGATATATATAATAATTCGAGCACCCATTTCAAATGCATATCCCATTTTTGCCCAGAAGGGATATGAAAATCCGCGAGAAGCTACCGGCCGTATTGTATGTGCCAATTGCCATTTAGCTAATAAGCCCGTAGATATTGAGGTTCCACAAGCGGTACTTCCCGATACTGTATTTGAAGCAGTTGTTCGAATTCCTTATGATATGCAAGTGAAACAAGTTCTTGGTAATGGTAAAAAAGGGGGTTTGAATGTAGGGGCTGTTCTTATTTTACCCGAAGGTTTTGAATTGGCACCTTCTGATCGTATTTCGCCCGAGATTAAAGAAAAGATAGGTAATCTGTCTTTTCAAAGCTATCGTCCTACAAAAAAAAATATTCTTGTCGTAGGCCCCGTTCCTGGTCAGAAATATAGTGAAATTACCTTTCCTATTCTTTCTCCGGATCCCGCTACTAAGAAAGATGTTCACTTCTTAAAATATCCTATATACGTAGGCGGCAACAGGGGAAGGGGTCAGATTTATCCCGACGGGAGCAAGAGTAATAATAATGTTTATAATGCTACAGCAACTGGTATAGTAAACAAAATTATACGAAAAGAAAAAGGGGGATACGAAATAACGATAGTGGATGCATCGGATGCACGTGAAGTGATTGATATTATACCTCCAGGACCAGAACTTCTTGTTTCAGAGGGTGAATCTATCAAACTTGATCAACCATTAACGAGTAATCCTAATGTGGGTGGATTTGGTCAGGGGGATGCAGAAATAGTTCTTCAAGATCCGTTACGTATTCAAGGTCTCTTGTTCTTCTTCGCGTCTATTATTTTGGCCCAAATCTTTTTGGTTCTTAAAAAGAAACAATTTGAGAAGGTTCAATTGTCCGAAATGAATTTCTAGGTACGCGGATTCATCAACATATTAAGCTCGTCAAAAGAACTCAATTTTTGTTGATAAATTATGTAAAGACCTTTGCTTCTTTCTAGTCTTTTTCTACCTTTCTAGAATTGCTTTTACTGTAGAACTAGTCATTCATAGTATATATATT